AAAACAAAATCCACAGATATGATATTTGACAATATGTATAGTTAAGTAGTGGGGGATTATGGGACAAAAAATAAATCCACTTGGTTTCAGACTTGGTACAACCCAAAGTCATCATTCTCTTTGGTTTGCACAACCAAAAAATTACTCTGAGGGTCTACAAGAAGATCAAAAAATAAGAAACTGTATCAAGAATTTTGTAAAAAAAAATACAAAAATATCTTCTGGCGTTGAGGGAATTGCACGTATAGAGATTCAAAAACGAATCGATGTGATTCAAGTCATAATATATATGGGATTCCCAAAATTATTAATAGAAAATAGACCTAAACGAATCGAAGAATTACAGATACATGTACAAAAAGAACTAAATTGTGTAAACCGAAAACTCAATATTGTTATCACAAGAATTTCAAATCCTTATAGCAACCCTAATATTCTTGCAGAATTTATAGCTGGACAATTAAAAAATCGAGTTTCTTTTCGTAAAGCAATGAAAAAAGCTATTGAATTAACCGAACAGGCGGATACAAAAGGAATTCAAGTACAAATTGCGGGACGCCTTGATGGAAAAGAAATTGCACGAGTCGAATGGATTAGAGAGGGTAGGGTTCCTCTACAAACCATTCGAGCTAAAATTGATTATTGTTCGTATACAGTTAGAACTATTTATGGGGTATTAGGCATAAAAATTTGGACATTTCTAGACAAGAAATAATAAGCCCTTAATTGACGTGTCTTTTGATTCTATCCATTGATAGAAGAGGATAGAAGAAATTGATAGACGAAAACAAAAAATGACAAACTCTGTTCATTTTTTTTGTTTAATCAAAACAAAAAGAATCAATTAGAATTCTATTAACTATTATATTAAAATTTTAATTTAATAATTTTGAATTTCACTAGAATAATTAATAATTTTTTAATAATTTAACTATATACGTCTATTTCTAATTCTGCGAATTCTATTTCTATAAGGTTGAATAAAATAAGAAAATAATAAAATTAATTGATATAATTGCTATGCTTAGTGTGTGACTCGTTGGTTTTTTAGAGTCCGGATAAAAAAAAGGACTGACCAGAGTATGAACTAATAAGTAGACAACTAATAACCAACTCATCGCTTTGCATTATCTGGATCCAAAAATTTAAAGAGTCAAGATATGATATATTCATCATATCATTGTAGCAATTAAAATCCTTTTTGCACAAACAAAAGAAAAACAATCTGATTCTAAGTTAGAAATAAAAATAGAAAATTATGCGGATAAATGGAAGGATGAAAGAAAGAAAAAGAATATTAATGATATAGAATTCCAATATGTAAGGTCTATGAGTCATCACATAAAAGCTAATGTAGTAAAGCATCAATACCACAATTGATTTAGAATTAAAATAATTCGTTTATAAAACAAAAAATCAAGAGCCTTGAGTCAATACAGACTGAGAAGATTGACTCAAGAACAAATTTTATTTTTTTATTTATTTCTTAAAGGCTCCATTAGAAAATTAAGACCTAACCATTAATAGAGAAGTGATGGGAACGATGGAACCTGTAAATACATAAGATTTTACCGAAAACAAATCTTAATGATTTATTGGAAGGATAGCGAAAGGAACCAGAAGACAATCCATTTATTTTATTATGAGAAATCGTGAGTTACCTCTACAAATAAAATAACTATCGAAAGACTAAATATGAAAGAGGAAATATTCGCCCGCGAAGGTTTTTTTTATATTCTTTTTGATTGCTAAATTTTAGCAATCGGGTATCCTAATTAGAATATATATAAATTTGTTACAACCTAATATTATAACAAAAATAAGATTATCGAAAACAAAAAAATAGAAAAAATTGTTTATAACTAGAACTCTTAGATCTATAAACTCTAAAATAGAATATATATTCTAATATATATACAAATAGAAATATATATCAATTTCTATTCTATTAATATTCTACTAATACCCTATTCGAATAATCTAAGATTCTAATACTAAGAAATAGATTTAACTAAATTAAATTAAGTTAAATCTCAAAGAATACCATGATTTAGTATATTATTTTATTACTCAAAGACATGTATATTTTTTTATCATTTTTTTCGCGAGGAGCTGGATGAGAAGAAATTCTCATGTCCGGTTCTGTAGTAGAGATGGAATTGAGAAAGAACCATCAACTATAACCCCAAAAGAACCCGATTCCGTAAACAACATAGAGGAAGAATGAAAGGAATATCTTTTAGAGGCAATCGTATTTGTTTTGGAAGATATGCTCTTCAAGCACTTGAACCCGCTTGGATTACATCTAGACAAATAGAAGCGGGGCGACGAGCAATGACACGAAATGCACGCCGCGGTGGAAAAATATGGGTACGTATATTTCCCGACAAACCCGTTACTTTAAGACCTACGGAAACACGTATGGGTTCGGGGAAAGGGTCTCCCGAATATTGGGTAGCTGTGGTTAAACCAGGTAGAATACTTTTTGAAATGGGTGGAGTGGCAGAAAATATAGCGAGAAAGTCTATTTCAATAGCAGCATCCAAAATGCCTATACGAACTCAATTCCTTATTTCAAAATAAGAATCTAGAACCAAAGGAAAAGACCCTTTTGATACTAAAAAAAAGCGCAAGTTTCTTTTTTGTTTTGGACAAACAATATATCTTTTTTGTTCCTTGGCATTAAAATAACAGATAAAAAAAAACGATATGATCCAATCTCAGACCCATTTGAATGTAGCAGATAACAGTGGAGCCCGAGAATTGATGTGTATTCGAATCATAGGGACTAGTAATCGCCGATATGCTCATATCGGTGACGTTATTGTTGCTGTGATCAAGGAAGCAGCACCCAATTCACCTCTCGAAAGATCAGAAGTAATCAGAGCTGTAATTGTACGTACTTGTAAAGAACTTAAACGTAATAACGGTATAATAATACGATATGATGACAATGCTGCAGTTGTCATTGATCAAGAAGGAAATCCAAAAGGAACACGAATTTTTGGTGCAATTGCCCGGGAATTGAGACAGTTAAATTTTACTAAAATAGTTTCATTAGCACCTGAGGTCTTATAAGATAAAAAATTAGAAGATATAAGATCGTAAATTTCAGATTAAGAGGAGACCATGGTATGGTTATAGTATTTAGTATTATAATTATAGTATTTGAATTAATTGAATAAAAACAAAATAAATTAGTAATTTGTGTTTCATGCATATACCTTATAATTAAATAATAAGAAAATTCCAATTTAGAGATTTAATAAAATAAAAATAATTAATAAAAAAACAAGAGTATGTTGATTATATCAAAACTAGATAAAAAAAAAATTTTAGTTTATCATGGGTAGGGATCCGATTGCTGACATAATAACCTCTATACGAAATGCTGACATGAATCGAAAAGAAACCGTTCGAATAGCAGCTACTAACATCACCGAAAACATTATAAAATTACTCTTACGAGAGGGTTTTATTGAAAATGTCAGGAAACATCAGGAAGGCAACAAAAAATTTTTGGTTTTAACTTTACGCCATAGAAGGAAAAAAAAAGGACCATATAGAACTAGTCTAAATTTAAAACGGATAAGCCGGCCGGGTCTACGAATCTATTCTAACTATCAAAAAATTCCTAGAATTTTGGGCGGGATGGGCATTGTAATTCTTTCTACTTCTCGGGGTATACTGACAGACCGGGAAGCTCGACTCGAAAGAATCGGCGGAGAAATCTTGTGTTATATATGGTAATCTTTTTGCTATCCGAAGTCGATCCAGACTTCTTATTTCTTTTTTAAAACAAAAAGATAAGGAATAGGTTTCTAATAACATTCCTCTTACATTAGTTAATACTTCACGAGGATTCGCAATGGAATGAAAGATAAAAAGTGGCCTCAGGAAAGTTTAATTACTGAATCACTTTTTAAATTTCAATAATATGTTCCAAGTTCCTTTAGATAATGAAGATCTGGTTTTAGGTTATCTTTTAGCCAAGATAGTTTTGTTTTCTACGTATACTACCAATATATACTACCACCAGATAGTATCAAAGTACTTCTAATTCGATCAGAGCGCGTCTAATTTATAGACTCCGTAAAAAGATTTGAATGATTAGGCAGTTTTTTTTTTCAACTTGAAAATTCCTTTTGCCTTTCGTAGGAATATAATTTAAGATTTCAAAATTTAAAGAAAATAAGTTTCGTCAAAAAAAAGTATGTATATTCAAAAATTAAGGGATGGCAAATATGAAAATAAGAGCTTCTGTTCGTAAAATTTGTGAAAAATGCCGACTGATACGTAGACGGGGACGAATTATAGTAATTTGCTTCAACCCAAGACATAAACAAAGACAAGGATAATCTTTCTAAGCAAGAACACTCTAAAGGATCCGATGAAATAAAAAAAAAGGATCCGTTTTGACATAAAATGGATATATCCATAGACTGCTGACTTATATTTATGAGATGATAAAATATGGCAAAACCTTTACCACGAATTGGTTCACGCAGAACTGGACGCATTGGTTCACGTAAGAATGCACGTAAAATACCAAAAGGAGTTATTCATGTTCAAGCAAGTTTCAACAATACTATTGTGACCGTTACAGATGTACGGGGACGAGTAATTTCGTGGTCCTCGGCTGGAACTTGTGGATTCAAAGGCACAAGAAGAGGAACACCATTTGCTGCTCAAACCACAGCAGGAAATGCTATTCGAACAGTAGTGGATCAAGGCATGCAACGAGCAGAAGTCATGATAAAAGGTCCTGGTCTCGGACGCGATGCGGCATTAAGAGCTATTCGCAGAAGTGGTATACTATTAACTTTTGTCCGGGATGTAACCCCTATGCCACATAATGGCTGCAGACCCCCGAAAAAAAGGCGCGTGTAAAAATAAATAGTGAAGAGATTTCAAGAGAAATAAATAATTCAATCAATTCACAACAAGAATATTATTATGGTTCGAGAGAAAGTAACAATATCTACTCGGACACTGCAGTG